ATGCGACGGTGGTTAATGTCAACTAATCATAAGGATATTTCTATACTTTATTTTTTGATCAGGGTGTGAGGTGGTTTATTAGGGTTTAGGTTGAGTGGGTTGATTCGACTTGAGTTAAGGGTTGGTGGTTGTTGATTAGGGAGAGAAGCTCTTTATAACATAATTGTGACAAGTCACGCTATTTTAATAGTGTTCTTTTTAGTGATGCCTTTATTTATAGGGGGTTTAGGGAATTTGTTAACACCTTTGATAATAGGGGTAAGGGATATAGCTTTTCCTCGCTTAAACAATATCAGGGTTCTAATAGTTTATTTATCTTTAGGTTTGTATATGTTTAGGATGCTCAAAGAGGGCCTCAGACCAGGGTGGACTTTTTATCCTCCCTTATCTTCTTCAGTGTTCAGTCCTGATGTTAGGGTGGATATCAGAATTTTCAGGTTGCATTTATTAGGGGTTTCCTCAATTTTGAACTCCATTAATATTTTAAGTACTGTTTATATAGGGTTGAGGAGAAATAGAATAAGGTTAGAGATAACTCCGTTGTTTGTATGGTCTTTATCTGTTACAAGGGTTTTAGTTGTAATCACTATTCCAGTTTTGGCCGCGGCTTTAGCGATATTATTGTTAGATCGTAGGTTAAATTCTTCGTTTTTTGATCCTGCAGGGGCAGGGGGTTTAGTGCTTTATCAACATTTGTTTTGGTTTTTTGGGCATCCTGAAGTGTACATCCTTTTACTTCCCGGGTTCGGGGTTATTTCACATGTTGTTCTTAGGCATTCTGGTAAGATTGAACCTTTTGGTTACATAGGGATGGTTTATGCTTTGGTTAGTATTGGGGTTTTAGGCATAGTGGTTTGAGCTCACCATATGTTCACGGTAGGGCTAGATATAGACACCCGGGCTTATTTTACAGCTGCTTCTATGGTCATTGCTATTCCAACTGGGATTAAAATTTTCAGATGAGTGGCAACTTTGTTTGGTTCAAGGGGTAAATTAGATAGGGGTATTTATTGAGTTGTTGGTTTTATTTTTATATTTATTATTGGAGGGGTAACAGGGGTTATGTTGGCTAGTTCTAGTTTAGATGTGATTTTACATGATACTTATTTTGTTGTAGCTCATTTTCATTATGTNTTAAGTATAGGGGTGGTTTTTAGTATGTATTTATCTTTAAGGTTCTGGCTTGGTTATATTTTAGGGGTAAGGGTTGAGGAGAAATGGCTCAAAATTCATTTTTTGTTAACTTTTGTTTCAGTAAATTTAATTTTTGCACCCCAATTTATTTTAGGTTTTATAAATATACCGCGTCGGTATGTAGATTTTCCGGATGCTGTGGAAGTTTTTAATATAATGTCTTCTTTAGGGTTTTTTATATCTTTTATTTCTGTAGTTTTATATTTAATTTTAGTAGTAAAAGCTATCTTTTTTGGGGTTTATTTAAGTTGTGGTTTAGCTGTTCAAAGGGTAATAGAAAATATTAAATGGAATGAGGAGTTTCATTCTTTAGAGAGAACTTTGGTTGTTTACAGTTTCCTTGACAGTATTAGGGTATAAGGAGTTTCCATCTCTTAGGTTACAAGGAAAATAGGTTAAATGTGTAGGATTTTGGTTTCTAGTTTTATTTAATAACTAAATTGTCAAAGTTGTAACCTTTGTAGTGGTTAGTTACGTTAATAAGGGGTTTATTTATATTTAAAGTGGTGATAATTTAGAAAAAACTAAACAGTTTTCCCTTTGGTATAAGGGGCTAAGGAGGAGTCAGATTTAAGATTTCCCCAAAATTGAAGATCTACTGTTGAATGGTTTGTAATGATATAAATTAAATCAATGGTGGTAGTGATATGCTTTCGTTTCAATTATAGGTGGGTTATTTCGTTGTATTAGTTAAGCTAAAATAATGTTGAGGGGGTTGAGTTAAAAAAATCATTAAAGCGTGTTGTGTTATAACTAGGTTATTAGAATTTAGGATTTAAATTATTTTAGTTATTATAATAGTAATTTCAAAATTATCTTAGTATTAGTAATTCAAGTTTAAAAGTTGGTACATCTAACCCTATAATAAGAACTAAAGTTTTGTTCGAATGTTTAATAAAAACATTTCTTGATAATTGTCAAGTAAGCCCTGCCCGGTGGTATAAACGGCCGCAGTATTTTGACTGTGCTAAGGCATAATAATTAGTCTTTTTATTGAAGTCTGGAATGAAAGGGTTTACGGGTAAAATCTGTTTTTTAAAGGGGTGTGAAATTAAATTCTAAGTGAAAATTCTTAGGGTTATAATTAAGACGGAAAGACCCCGAGAATCTTTACAATTCAATTGTTTGGTTGGGGTAATCCTTGGTGTTTAAAATATCAAGTAATTAGATACTCCGGGGATAACAGGACAATTTAGTAATAAGTTTGTTACCTCGATGTTGAATCATCCTGTTTTTGTCTGTTCGACAAATTAGAGGGTACGTGATTTGAGTTTAGACCGGCGTGAGCCAGGTCGGTTCTTATCTAACAAGCCCCCCTAGTGGTACGAAAGGATGCTAGAGGGAGGATAATCTTTATTCCGTTTTGGCAGATAGTATGTGAGGGATTTAGGTTCTCTTTAGGTTTCGGATGTGGTTATTGTTTTGAGAGGTTTAATTGGTTCGTTGATGGTTTGAGGAGGGTCCATTCGTGTTGTTTTTTGTATTTTTTTGATTATAGGTAGGTTATTCTGGTCTTTTTTTAATTTTATTATGTTTGAAGGTTGGATTTTACTTTTTATAGTTTATTTATCTGGTTTAAGGGTGATTTTTATTTATCTTTCTAGGTTAGATTTATGATCAGGTTGGGGTTTTAGGGTTTGGTTTTTTGGTTTAAGGTTAATTGGGGCGTGGCTTATGATTAGTGCGAATAATTTTTTTTTATCAGGGTTAAATGGTTGTTCTTTTTTAGCTTGTAGTATTAGGGGGAGTCTCAGGGTTAGAGCTTTATTAGTAGCTTTAGCTTTTTTAATTTCTGCTTTATGTGTTTCAAGTACGTCTATTATTATTCGGGGTTTATAAAGAATTTTGATAAGCTTGTCTTGCTTAGGGGTTGTTCTTTGTGTTAGGTTTATTAATTACAGCCAGAGTGATTGTATTGGTTTTGAATTTAAGATGGGTTAGATTAGATTATAGGCGAAGAATCTTATTAAAAGGTGACACTAAATCGATGGTGTGATAGTTGTGTTTGTATTGGTGCTGGTAAGAGGGATATTCTCCAGGTGGGTGCTTGGGTTAAATTTGATTTTTGGTTCAGTAGAAGCTTGTTTAAGGGTTATTTTTTATATTTTTTTATTTTTGAGTAACGTGTCAGGTTTTTTTTCAGGTTTTAGGTTTAGAATAAATATAGGGGCTGTTTTAGTTAGAAGTTTAATTTTATGGTTTGTTACAGTAGTGGTGTTGTATTTAAAATCCTCTTTTCGAGAGTTGATAGGGCATTTTTTACCTCAAGGGATATCTGGTGTTTTTATATTTATTATACCTATTCTAGAAGCGTTTAGATGGTTAATTCGACCTTTAAGTTTAGGGGTTCGGTTAGGAGTTAATATTTCAAGGGGTCATGTGATGTGTTTAATAATAATATATTTTTCATCATGTTTTTCTTCATTAGTTTTAATTGGTTTAACTCTAATCCTTTGTCTTGAGTTTGTAGTCAGGTTTCTTCAAGGTTATATTTATATTTCTTTATTGGTGTTGTATTCTGAATAATTGATTGTTGTTATAGTCTTAAGAGCTTTATTGATTGGGTATTTCATTGTTTCAGTGCGAAGAAGCGGAGGTCTTGGTAGGGTGCAAGGTTTTGAGTGTGGGTTAGATCGTTTTGTTCATAAAGGATTTTATGTGTCAATACGATTTTTTATAATTAGTCTATTATTTTTATTAATAGATTTAGAGTTAGTTTTGATGGTTTTTAGGCCCATTATCATTTTTGATGAGCTGGTTAGTGTAATAAAATTCTCTTTATTAATATGAGTTTTTGTACTCGGTACTGTTTGGGAGTGGTGGATTGGAAGGATCGACTGGTCTCTATAACGGGAGTCTAGGTTAGTAGACTGTGAGTTTTCAAGACTTGAGGCGCAAGTGGCGGCTCTCGTAATTTGTACAAATGAGAAAAGAGAAAATCCGTAAATTCGGCGGAGCTAACGGCAAATATCATACTTATTAATAACAAGAGGGGAGTATGAGGGCGTGAGTGTGTATAATAGCATTCGAGAAGGTTGACACCATCGATTTAGTGTGATCCGAGGTTAGAAACAACTCTCTCCTCTAGGAATATTCTCGACTTAAAAAAATTTGATTTAGATTGAGCACTATAATTAGTGTCTCTAAAAAGGATTAGAGATTGGCGGTTTAGCATAAGGGCATTATGGGTAGCGATAGTAGTAACCAAGTCGTTAGGCAGGGGTAACATGAAGAAGTAGGGTGAAAGATATAAGGATTAGATGAATAAAGGTGTACTAAAAGTAGAAGGGGTAACATGAAGAAATATCTAAGTAGTAGTGTACTAAAAGTAGAAGGGGTAACATGAAGAAATATCTAAGTAGTAGTGTACTGAGGAAAGGTAGGGAATGAAGAGTGGTAAACTAATAGTGTGAGTATTTGGGGTGAGTTGGAATAAAATGGTTTATTTACATTAAACAGGTTTTCTCAAAGAGAAGTAGAAGGTAGTCTTTTGAGCTGTCAAATTTTCTCTAATTCATAAGGTGTCGGAGTCATGGGTTTTTTTCGTAAATCAGGGGTGTGAATAAGTGGCGTAGGTTTTCTATTTTGTAATTAGAAAGGTTGGACGTCAAGGTGGCCAGTGGGGGTGTTTTGAAAGCATTTGATTTAACCTTGAGGTGGTATGTTTGGTAGGTTTAATGGTATTATTTGGAAGGGTTAGGTTGATATCTGTTGTTTTTTCTTTAGAGGTTTTTATATTAGGCTTGGTGCTGGAGTTAAGAATAGTGTTTAGTTCGTTTAGTTTATCCATTTTTTTAATTTTTCTTAGTGTAGTGGTCTTAGGTTCAGTTGCTTCTTTTATTGTGGTGATTTATGCTGTAGCTTTAAAAGGTGGGCTGGTTTTAGGGTTAGGGTGGTAGTAATTTTAGGTAGGTGTTTTATTTTAAGTCTTGTTTCAGATGTTAGATTAGGGTTAAGTTTGTTAAGAGTTGGCGTGTTTAGAATTGTGGGTTTTATAGGTTTTGATTTAAGAGTAGAGTTTGAGGCTTTAGTAATTAATCCTGTGTCTTTTATAATGTGGTTAGTCTTCATGTTTTCTTTTTCTTTGGTTATATTTAAAGTCTGAGAATATATTTGTGACCTTAGGTTTGTTAGCGATTTTCGGATTTTCGGTTATTTTCTTCAGGGTCTCTTCTTGGGTGATGCTATTTATTGGTTTTCGGTTATTTTCTTCAGGGTCTCTTCTTGGGTGATGCTATTTATTGGTTTTGAGAGAGTGTTATGGGGTTTGATTATAGTAATTTTATATAGTTCAGGTTATCAAGAACGTTTGTTTTCTTGTAAAGTTTTAATGTTATTTACTGCTATTTTTTCTATTCCATTATTGATGATAGTAATAAGATTGTATAACATAGGTGTTTATGAAGAGGTTTGAAGGATAAGGGGCGTTAATATAGGGGTTGTGATACTTTTTATTGTTTCTTTAGCTTTTATAGTAAAGGTGCCTGTATATGGGTTTCATCAATGGCTGCCTATTGTTCATGTGGAAGCTCCTGTTTCCGGGTCAATAGTTTTGGCAGGAGTGTTGATTAAGACAGGGGTGTTGGGTTTAATTTTAATTGTATCAAGATTAGCTGGTTTAGATAGTTGGTTGTTTGGTTGATTTAGTTTGGGGGTATTGGTTTCTTTGGTAAAAATATTAATAAGAACAGATTTTAAGGTAGTAGTGGCGTATTCTTCTATTGTTCATATAGGGTGTTTGATTTTAGGTTTGTTTTTTAGGGGCGTTAGAGTGGTAATGAGATCTATTTTAATTTTAGTTTTTCATAGGTTTGTTTCAGTTTCTTTGTTTTGGTTAGTTGGGTATTTCAGGGAGTTTTGTTTTAGTCGTAGGTTTATAGTTTTAAAAGGTGTTTTAATTTGAGGTGGTTTTAGTATAGTGGTTATTTTTTATTTATTAGTGTTGAATTCAGGGTTTCCTAGAGGAGGAGGTTTCTGGGGTGAATTAGGAGTTTTTTATAGGATTTTATTTAGGAGAGAGTTGTATTTGTTTTCTGTTTTTGTATTAATTTTTTTCAGGGTCGTTGTAAATTTTGAAGTAATTATGGTTCTTAGTTCTAGGGTTAGTCGAAAAATTAGGATTTTTAGAGGGAGGATAATCGGATTAGGGGTGCTTTTAGAAATTTTGAAGTAATTATGGTTCTCAGTTCTAGGGTTAGTCGAAAAATTAGGATTTTTAGAGGGAGGATAATCGGATTAGGGGTGCTTTTAGGGGCTGTTTGAAGAAGTTTGGGTTTAGCGTATTTATTTTTTCAGCTTGTTTTAATTGTGGTTTAAAAGGTTGGCTGATGTGTTAGTTTTATCTGAGGCTGGGTCTTTGATGGTATTAGTTCGTTTATTTTTAATATGTTCTTGGTTTTGGGGTGTTAGAGTAATAAGATTTGAGGTTTTTTATAGATGGGCTAGATCCTATAATATTATATATAATCACAGTATAATAGGTTTGTCTGTTTTAATAGTTTTGATTTATATCTATCTTTTAGTGTTGTTTTTTAGGGGGTATTATATAATGAGAAGAAAGAATTTTTTTAGTTTTGCTAAGTTAGTGCAATTTTTTGTTGTAGGGATGGGAGTATTTCTGGTCTTTTCTGATGTTTATTTTACTTTGATTGGGTGAGAGGTTTTAGGGGTAGTGAGATTTGTATTGATTTTTTATTATTGCAATGATTCTTCTAAAGTAAGTTCTTTTTTTACAGTACTTATTAATCGATTAGGGGATTTTGGGTTAATTATTTATCTGAGTTTTAGTTTATGTTATATGAGGGAATATTCGGTTTCTAGGAGGATGATTTTAGGTTTGTTTCTTTGTTTGATTAGTAAGAGAGCTCAATTTCCTTTTAGAGTTTGATTGCCTATGGCCATGTCTGCTCCTACCCCAGTATCTTCATTAGTTCATTCTTCTACTTTGGTTACAGCAGGTCTTATTTTAGTTATAGGGTATTTTGGTTTATTTAATAGTGAGATACTTTTAGTGTGTTTGTATGTAGGGGGTTTTACTTTAGTAGTTTCAGCTTTTAGAGCTGTTTTTGAGAGGGATATAAAGAAAATTGTAGCTTTGTCTACATTATTTCATTTAGGTTTTATGTCCAGTTTATTTAGGTTAGGGTGTGTGGATGTCAGGTGTCTTCATTTAATTTTTCATGGGGGTTTTAAAAGTTTGTTATTTGTTATAGTTGGGTTAATTATTTTATTTAGAAACCATGAACAAGATAACCGTTATGTGGTAGCTAAAGGTTTAGGTAGGGTGGTTTGAGTGTTTTTTAGTTTATCTGCAGTCAGTTTGGTAGGGGTTCCTTATTTTAGAGGTTCTTTAACTAAAGAAGTTTTTTTAAGGGCCTTTAGGGTGAGTGGAGTTAATTTAGTGCTTTATCTTTTTGTTGTTTTAAGATTAGGGTGCAGTTTGGCTTATACTATAAAATTGTTTAAGGGTTTAGTTCTTTTGAAACTGGTAAATAATCAGGAGGTGTGAAAGTTAAAAGGTCTAGGTATTAAAGGAGTTATAATAGGCATTTTTTCTTTTTCAGGGTGTTTAGTTGTTTTACAACATTATGTTTTAGGAGGCCTGGTATATTTATCTTGTTGAACAATAGTGGCGTTTTTAATTATTAGTTTGTTTATTTGAGGTTTTCATTCAAAATTTGTAAAAGGGTCTTTATTAAGAGTGTTAAGTGGTTGGTTTTCTTTTTTTAGTAGTTTATTTATAATGTGTTTAGGTTATGGTTTAATATTCCTAGAGGAGAGAGTTATATTTTTAGGTTTAAGGTTTTTAAGGTCAGGGTTTAGGGTGTTAACATCATCTTCTATGGTGTGATTTAGATTTAGCGGGTTATTCAGATTTTTTGTTAGAGGCTTGGTTTTTATAGTTTTATAAAGACAATATGTCAGATGGTATGAGTTGGATTTAAGTTTCAAATATTAGGTTGTTTCACTAAGAAAAGGTTGGCTTTGGGTGTCGATAAGATTTAGTGAGTGAAATTTTTAAGTTTATCATTTTTAGATTTACCTACTCCCGTTAATTTAAATTCTTTGTTCAAGTTTGGCTCTATGTTAGGTTTAGTGTATGTAATTCAAACTATTTCTGGTTTGTTGTTAAGGTTATTGTATTATGTGGGTGAGCAAGGGGCTTTTGGATCCGTTGTTGAGATTATGGTTGATAATAAGATAGGCTGAGTGGTTCGGTTAGTGCATAGATTTGGTTCAAGAGTTTTGCTTTTATTGTTGTATTTACATATTGTTCGAGGGTTAGTGTATAGAGGTGTGAAAATACACTTAGTTTGGATGTCTGGGTTAGTTTTTTATGGTGTGTATAGGAGTTTCTTTTTTTTAGGTTATGTGTTACCTTGAGGTCAGATGTCCTATTGAGGTATGACTGTAGTTACTAGGATGTTAGGTGCTATTCCTGTTTTAGGTGATTATATTTTAGATGTATTGTGAGGGTCTAAGGTTGCAGGGGTGGTTAGTTTAGTGCGGTTTTACAGTCTTCATTATTTGTTATCTTTTTTTATAGGTTTAATGATTTTTATTCATTTAGTTGTACTACATGAAAAGGGTTCATCTAACCCCTTGGGTGTATATAGTTCCTCAGACAAGGTCATGTTTCATCCTCTATTTTCTTTAAGGGATTTAGTAGGATTTGTTTTTGTTTTTGTGCTCTATTGAGCAGGGGTCTTTTTCTTAGCTTATGGTCTAATAGATGAAACAAATTTTGAGGAAGTTAATTATTTAGCTACCCCTGAGCATATTAAGCCTGAGTGGTATTTTTTATTTGCTTATTGTATTCTTCGGTCTGTGAATAGAAAGTTAGGGGGGGTGGTTTTAATATTTTTGGCTATTGGTGTACTATCTTTAGTAGTTATAGTTGATTTTAAAGAGTACAAGTCTCTAAGTTTTAGGTGGGTTATAAAGTTAATTATTGTTATTTTAGTAATTAGGTTTGTAATGTTGTCAGTTTTAGGTGGCTTAAGGGTGGAGTACCCTTATGACGTTTTGTCAAAAAGGTTCACTAGGGTTTATTTTAGTTGTATTTTTATTTTTTCTTTAATAGGTGGGTTGTTTTAGTATAAAGTGCGAAGAGTTTTAAGCTTTGTGTTAATTGTGATAATAGTGTTTCTAGCTGTTGCATATTTTACTATATTAGATCGAAAAGTGTTAGGTTATGGGCAATTTCGTAAGGGGCCTTTTAAAGTTTCTTTATGAGGTGTGGTTCAACCTTTGTTGGATGGTGTTAAGTTATTTTTAAAAAGGTTTGTTGTTACTTCTAATATAAGGTTTTTAGAAGTTAGTTTAGGGGCAAGTTTAGTCTTATCCAGTATGGTGCTATCTTGATTTTATATTAGTAGTTATTTAGGGTGTTATGATCTCCTAAGTGGTTTAGTAGTGGTGATAATTCTTAGAGGTGTCAGTGTAATTGGAGTTTTCATAGTCGGGTTATTTAGGGCTAGGGTTTATAGAGTGGTAGGTGTGTTGCGATCAGTGGCTCAGATGGTGAGATATGAGGTAGTCATGGGTTTAATTTTAATTATGGTTTTTCAGATAAGTGGCAGGATTAATAAGATGGGAGGATTTAGGGTTTTTATAGGAGTCATGATTGTTTTCATTTTAGGGTTAACAGTGGTAATAGAGGTTAATCGTACACCAGTTGATTTTTTAGAGGGCGAATCAGAGCTGGTGTCTGGAGGTGTGACTGAGCTAGGGGGTTTGTTGTTTGCTTTAATATTTTTAGCTGAGTATGGGTTTATAGCCTTTTACTCTGTTTTAGTGAGAGTGGTCTTAACAGGTGGTTTAAGTGTTTGGTTGGTTATTGGGTGTGTTTATATGTTTAGATGACTACGGTTATCTTTACCTCGGTTTCGTTATGATCTTTTAATGTTGTTTAGGTGAAAGATTTTAATGCCTGTGGTAATATTGATATTGATTATTGTTTGGTGTGTTTAGCCTTTTTGATTCTCGTTGATGTCGAGATGGTGTCAAGGTGAAAAAATGCCCCCTGTTCCTCTGTACCCTAAATCGGGTTTTTTACTTACTTGAATTAGTAGAGTGCAAAATTTCTCCTGTTAAAACGGGAGTTTGGTGTAAAAAAAATCGTATTTTTTAAAATTAAAATTTTTAGTATTTAAAATAATACTTTTTAAATTTAAAAGGACATCTAGAGAAAAATATGTGTTTAAAAAAAAAGCACTAAAAAAAACTTTTTTTTTAATACTGAAAATAGTAGAGTTCTTAAATTCGCGATAAATGAAATAAATTTTTATGAAAGTAGGCTATTTAAGCTGCAGGGCTCATACCTCTGAGAAGTGAAAACCTTTCAAAAGCTTAAAATTAAAGAGCTTTTAAAACTAAATAAGCTTATGTTATAAATTTGTAAGTTAAGATTAGTAGCATTAGAGTAGTTAAACACTTTGTGAGGAGTGAGTTGTAAGCCTTAAAAATGTTGTGCCAGCGTTAGCGGTTATACAGCTAGGGGGTTTTGTAGAGTCGGTTGTTCAATTTAATTTTAGTTTTAGGGGTGAAATCTGTAAAATTATATTTAAGTTGATATTAAAGATAAGTTAAACAGGATTAGATACCCTGGTAATTATCAAAGGTATCGTAGGGGGTTAAATTTAGTAATTATGGCGGTCAGAGATAAACAGGGGGGCCTGGATTAGAAAATAAACTTAGTAAATAAATTTGATTTACTTCTTGTGTGATCGCACAAAGCTAAAAAGTTTTGGGGTAGATATATATAAGGGATGGAGTTTTTTCTCTGGGTTTTTATTTGAGAGTTAGATTATAATTAAACAATAAACTTGTTAGTAATGTAGACTTTATGAATTTATTTCTTTGAAGTACATATCGCCCGTCAGCACCTTTTAGGTGTAAGTCGTAACATAGTGGGCTTATTGGAAGATGAGCCTTAATTGTTTGAGCTTGAAGCGCCATATTGAAGCTGTGGAGGGTTAACAGTAGTGTTTAAATGAGGGGCTATTGGGTTTTTAGACTGTTATTCTGCAGTTTCTGAGGGTTTGGTTTCAGTTTTTGAGTGGTCAGTGGTATTAGGGTTAGTTATTTTTATGTTTGTTTTTATTTTGGTTGTGGATATTTTGTGGTTTAAAGGCGGGTTTAAAGGGTCAGTAGAAAGTGTGTACTTGGAGTTTATTTGGACCCTATTACCTTTGATAGTGTTGGTTTTTTTAGCTTACCCTTCAATAGTTTTGATGTATATATTTAACCCGGAAACAGGAGCCAGTACAGGGTGTAGAGTTATAGGGTGGCAATGGTATTGATCTTATAGCATGTCAGGGTTTAGGTTTGAATCCTATCCTAGAGGAGCTTATCGTCTTTTAGATGTAGACAATCGTTTAGTTTTACCAAAAGGAGGCTGGGTTAAGTTGTTTATTTCCTCAGGTGATGTTATCCATTCTTGGGCTTTGCCTAGGTTTGGGGTTAAAATAGACGCTATTCCAGGTCGAGTTAATGTTTTAGACATATTTTGTGCAATAGCAGGAGTGTTTTATGGGCAATGTTCAGAATTGTGCGGGGTTGGTCATTCTTTTATACCTATTTGTGTAGAGGTTATTTAAACCTGAAGTTCTTAGATCGTGAACTTGCAAAGTTCAAGGATTAGGTTTTCTACTTGTTAGGGGGGCTTGTAGGTGTTAAGGTTAATTCCTATTATATTTGTTGGGTTTTTGGGTTGTTTAATTTTGTTTAGGTGTTACTTAAAAATTCCTTTTTTAATAATGACTGGTTTTTCTGTTTGTTGGATACTGTTAGTTTTAATTTTGGAATTTGGGTTTAGTTCAAAACTTTCATTAGTTTTTACAGATGTGATGTTGGTAGGTGTGGTTTTGTTTATTGTTAGAGAAATTTTTGTATTTATTTCATTTTTAACTTCTGTTATTTATAGAGTAGACTTTTTAGTAACAGGGTCAGTAAGGAGGTTTAGCATGGTGGATTATTTAGGGGATGCTTTGGTTTCATCCTGTCTTTTGATTTCTTCTGGGGTTAGTTTAACTATTTTCCATGCTTTATATCATGTTAAAGGTGTTTTTAGTTGGGGGATAATTATTGCGACGGTGGTTTTGGGTTTGATTTTTTGTGTTGTGCTAAATGAGGAATGGTTTAATTTTAGATCCGATTGAGAATCTGGGGTTTTCAGTTTGTTTTATTTGGTGACAGGGGCGCATGGGGCACATGTTGTATTGGGGTTAGGTTTATTGATTGCAGTAAGGATGTGAGGGTTGTGTAGAGGGTTTAGATTAAGGGGGTTAGGGGTTATTGAGGCTGCTGTTTGATATTGGCATTTTGTGGATGTTGTTTGATTAGGGGTTTATTTAGTGTGTTATTGATATGTTATTTGATTGTTTAGGTTAAATAAACCATATAAATTGCTATTATAAAATATTCAATCAGTGTTTAGTAATTGTCGAAAATCGTTTATAATTTCGGCTTATAAGTTAGCTTAATGCTATTACTTCAAGAGGTTTTAGGTTGTTACCCTAGAAGGTTTCTTGATAAGGAGGTGAATTGGACTACTAATCCTGTAAGGTTAAACCCACTCTTCTTGATGGTAAGGTGTCTTTGAGGTGTTTATTTTTTACTTGTGTTTTTAGGGGTGGTGGTGAAGTCTTTTGTGGTTCTTTGAGTGGTCATAGAGGTAGGCCTCTACGTTTTAGTGAGGTTGATATTTTTAGAGAGGGAGAAAGTAAGTAGAGTGGTACTTTATTATGTTGTACAAACTGTTGGTTCTGGTTTAATAATTTTAGGCTATATATCTAGTACTTGTATTTTAGATTTAGGTGTTAGATTAAAAGTAGGTTTGTTTCCATTTTTGTATTGGGTGCTTGTGGTTGTTAAAGAGTTAGTAGCAAAAGTTTTTATTTTTGTGATTCTAGGGATTCAAAAGTTAGTTCCTTTAATTTTTATTTTAAAGTTTATCCATGAGTTTATTATTATGGATTTAATTTTAGTAGTGAGAAGGGTTGTAGGAGTTTTGTTTTTAGTTGGGTTCACTGATTTTTTTAGAGTGGTTTCAAGATCTTCTATTATCCATTCTTCTTGATTGGTGGTTATGGTTACATCTTTTCCCGGGTTGATATGGTTGTATTTTATTATTTATTGTTTTATTCTTTTAATTTTGATTAAAGTTACTAAACATTGAAGGTTTGTTGTTTTTAGGGTTTTTAGAAGAATTCCCCCAATGTTAGGATTTTATTTAAAATGAGTTATATTTAGTGACTATGTAGGGTCTATATGAGGGGTTTTGGGTTTAATATTTTTAGTGTCCGCTCTTTCTGTTTTGGGTTATACTTTTCGATTTATAGCTTTAGCTTTGACTCGAGTAGGGGAAATTGTTTAGA